GACTTTTTTTAGTTACAGAACACGAACAAGTAAGAATTGATTCAGAGGATCGAATCAAAATTTTAAAATTATTATTTGATGCAATTAGAACTGTTCCCAACGATAAAATGATTAAAAAAAAATCTATTGGAATAAAAGAAATTAATAAAAAAGTTCCTCGATGGTCATACAAATTAATCAACGATTTTGAACAACAGGAGGGGGAAACCGAAGAAACTGTGGTAGAGGATCATCAGATTCGTTCAAGAAAATCCAAACGTGTAGTGATTTTTACTGATAACCAACAAAATACTGATGCTTATACTAATACCAAAGAAACTAATAATACTGATCAAACAGGCGAAGTTGCTTTGATACGTTATTCCCAACAATCGGATTTTCGTCGAGACATAATCAAAGGCTCCATGCGCGCTCAAAGACGTAAAACAGTTACTTGGAAACTCTTTGAAGCAAATGCGCATTCCCCTCTTTTTTTGGACCGAATAGACAAATCTTTTTTTTTTTTTTTTGATATTTCTGAACGGATGAAAAAAATTTTTAGAAATTGGATGTGGAAAAACACAGAATTCACAATTTCGAATTATACAGAGAAAAAGACAAAGGAAAGCGCGAAAAAAAAAGAGGAGGACAAAAAAGAAGAAGACAAAAGAAAGGAGAAAGTGCGTATACAAATAGCGGAAGCCTGGGATAGTATTTTACTTGCTCAAGTAATGAGAGGTTTTTTATTAGTAACCCAATCAATTCTTAGAAAATATATTATATTACCTTCATTGATAATAGCTAAAAATATCGTCCGTATACTATTATTTCAATTTCCGGAATGGTATGAGGACTTAAAGGATTGGAATAGAGAAATGCATGTTAAATGTACCTATAACGGCGTTCAATTATCAGAAAAAGAATTTCCAAAAAACTGGTTAACAGACGGCATTCAGATCAAGATCCTATTTCCTTTTCGTCTTAAACCTTGGCACAGATCTAAGTTACGAGCCCCTTATAACGATCCAATGAAAAAGCAAGGTCAAAAAAATGATTTTTGTTTTTTAACAATTTTTGGAATGGAAGCTGAACTACCTTTTGGTTCTCCCAGAAAAAAACTTTCATTTTTTGAACCGATTTTAAAAGAACTCAAAAAAAAAATTAAAAAATTGCAAAAGAAATGTTTTATAATTCTAGGAATTTTAAAAGAACAAACAAAATTGTTTCTAAATGTCTCAAAAAAACCAAAAAAATGGATCATTAAAAACATTCTGTTTATAAAAGAAATAATAAAAGAACTCTCAAAAATAAACCCAATTATATTATTTGGATTGAGAGAAATAGAAGTATATGAATTGAGTGAAATTAAAAAAGATTCAATAATCAGTAATCGGATGATTCAGGAATCGTCCATTCAAATTAGATCTCAGGATTGGACAAATTATTCATTAACAGAAAAAAAAATGCAAGATCTGACTGATAGAATAAACACCATCATAAATCAAATAGAAAAAATTACAAAAGACAAGAAAAAGGGATTTATAACTTCAAATAGAAATTTGAGTTCTAACAAAATAAGTTATGATGATAAAAGATTGGAATCACAAAAAAATATTTGGCAGATATTAAAAAGAAGAACTGCTCGATTAATCCGTAAATCCCATTATTTTATAATATTTTTCATTGAAAAGATATACATAGATATCTTTCTATCTATGATTAATATTCCTAGTATCAATACACAACTTTTTCTTGAATCAACAAAAAAAATTATTAATAAAAACATTAACAGTAATGAAGCAAATCAAGAAAGAATTAATAAAACAAATCAAAGTTTAATTAAATTTATTTCGATTATAAAAGAGTCACTTTCTAATACTAATATTAGTCTTAATTCAAAGACTTTTTTTGACTTATCTTACTTTTCACAAGCATATGTATTTTACAAATTATCACAAACCAAACTTATTAAGTTAGAGAAATTGAAATCCGTATTTCAATATAATGGAACCCCCCTTTTTCTTAAGAATGAAATAAAGGATTTTTTTGTTGTAAGACAAGAACTATTTCATTCCGAATTAAGACCTAAGAATCTTCGCAATTCTGGAATGAATCAATGGACAAATTGGTTAAGGAGTCATTATCAATATCAATGTGATGTATCTCAAATTAAATGGTCTAGAGTAGTACCACAAAAATGGCGAAATATATTGAACTGTATAGCTCAAAATAAAGATTTATATAAAGATTTGTGTGATTTATATGAAAAAGATGAATTAATTCACTACGAAAAAAAAACAAAAATTGAAACGGATTTATTATTGAATCAAAAGGATAATTTTAAAAAACAATATAGATATGATCTTTTAGCATATAAATCTATAAATTCTGAAACTAAGAAGTACTCTTCAATTTATGGATCACCATTACAAGTAAAAACGAACCAAGATATTTTTTATAATTACAACACACATAAACAAAAATCATTTAATATGGTAGAAATGGTAGAAGATGATATTCGAGATATGGATAAAAATACGGATAGAAAATTTTTTGATTGGAGAATTCTCGATTTTTGTCTTAAAACGAAGGTCGATATTGAGGCCTGGATCAATATTGATACTGACACTAACAGTAATAAATATACTAAGACTAGGGTTAATAAGTATCAAATAATTGATAAAATCAATAATAAGAGTCTTTTTTATCTCACACTTCAGCAAGATCAAAAAATCAACCTATCCAATCAAAAACCCCTTTTGGATTGGATGGGAATGAATGAAGAAATACTAAGTCGTCCCATATCAAATCTGGAACTTTGGTTCTTGCCAGAATTTGTGAGACTTTATAATACGTATAAAATGAAACCGTGGGTTATACCAATTAAATTACTACTTTTTAATTCTAATATAAAAAAAAATGCTAGTGAAAACAAAAGCATCACTGGAAATAAAAAAAGAGATCCTTTTATATCAATATCGTCGAATGAAAAAAAATCTCTTGAATTAGAAAACCGAAATCAAGGAGAAAAAGAATCCACGGGCCAAGCAGATCTTAAATCATCTCTTTCAAACCAAGAAAAAGATGTTGAAGAAGATTATACGGGATCGGACATGAAAAAACATAGAAATAAAAAGCAATACAAGATCAATACAAAAGCGGAGTTTGATTTCTTCCTAAAAAGGTATTTGTATTTTCAATTGAGATGGGATGATTCTTTAAATAAAAAAATAATCAATAACATCAACGTATATTGTCTCCTGCTTAGACTGATAAATCCAAGAGAAATTACTATATCCTCTATTCAAAGGGGCGAAATGAGTCTGGATATTTTGACGATTCAGAAAGATGTAACTCTTACAGAATTTATTAAAAGGGGATTTTTGATTATTGAACCAATTCGTCTAGCTATAAAAAATGATGGAAAATTTATTATGTATCAAACCCTCGGTATTTCATTAGTTCATAAAAGTAAACATCAAATAAATCAAAGATACCGAGAAAAAAAACATGTTGATAAGAATTCTGATGAAGTCATTACAAAACATCAAAAGATGACGGGAAATAGATATAAAAAAAATTATGATTTGTTTGTTCCTGAAAATATTTTATCGCCTAGACGTCGTAGAGAATTGCGAATTCTAATTTGTTTAAATTCTAAGAATAGACATAGAAAGGCATCTTTTTGTAATGGGAATGAGGTAAACAGTCAAGTTGTGGATAAAAGCAAAAAATATAAAAAAAAACTTATAAAATTAAAGCTATTTCTTTGGCCCAATTATCGATTAGAAGATTTAGCTTGTATGAATCGTTATTGGTTTAATACGAATAATGGCAGTTGTTTCAGTATGGTAAGGATACATATGTATCCGCGATTGAAAATTCATTAATAGTACATTTTTCCTATATTTCCCATACCATATCTGGTCTATGACGACAAAGAGATGCACGCATACATTGTCTTACATTCCATTCTGATACATGATACTAATTCAATGACATATCAATTAGATCTAGAATGAACAAAATTTTATTATTTTAGGTCTAAACTTTTATCTTTTGTGAGTGAAGAAACCAACCATACTTTTTTATCCCCTTTCAAATCCAATTTTAAAATGAAAATAGGATTGAGTAAGTTTTATTAAATTAAAAAAATTAGAAAACGAAATACAAATTTTTGTATATACCAAATAAAAATTAGGGGCATTATTATTACTGATCAATAAAGATATCTATCAATAAAAAATATCTTAAAATAAAAAGAGGGGGGGAGAGAAGATTTCAGTTTATGGTAAAAAATTCATTCATCTCAGTTATTTCACAAGAAGAAAAAGACGAAAACAGAGGATCTGTTGAATTTCAAATAGTTAGTTTCACCAATAGGATACGAAGACTTACTTCACATTTACAATTACACAAAAAAGACTATTTATCTCAGAGAGGTTTACGTAAAATTCTGGGAAAACGCCAACGATTACTGTCTTATTTGTCAAAGAAAAATAGAATATGTTATAAAGAATTAATTAATCGGTTGGATATTCGGGAGTCAAAAACTCGTTAATTTTATTTTTATAAAGGCATTTTGAATTATTTGATTTATTAGATCTTGAATTTTAATGAACTTTTTTTCGTTTTCAGCAATTCATGAAAGAATGAATCGAGGAAAAACCTATGAATATACCGGCTACAAGAAAAGACCTCATGATAGTCAATATGGGCCCCCACCACCCATCAATGCATGGTGTTCTTCGACTCATCATTACTCTAGATGGTGAAGATGTTATTGACTGTGAACCAATATTGGGTTATTTACACCGAGGAATGGAAAAAATTGCGGAAAATCGAACAATTATACAATATTTGCCTTATGTAACACGGTGGGATTATTTAGCTACTATGTTCACAGAAGCAATAACTGTAAACGGACCGGAACAGTTGGGAAATATTCAAGTACCTAAAAGAGCCAGCTATATCAGAATAATTATGTTGGAGTTGAGTCGTATAGCTTCTCATCTGTTATGGCTCGGTCCTTTTATGGCGGATATTGGTGCACAAACTCCCTTTTTCTATATTTTCAGAGAAAGAGAATTAGTATATGATCTATTCGAAGCTGCCACCGGTATGAGAATGATGCATAATTATTTTCGTATCGGAGGAGTAGCGGCCGATCTACCTCATGGCTGGATAGATAAATGTTTGGATTTCTGCGATTATTTTTTAACAAGAGTTGCTGAATATCAAAAACTTATTACACGAAATCCTATTTTTTTAGAACGAGTCGAGGGAGTAGGCATTATTGGTAGAGAGGAAGTAATAAATTGGGGTTTATCGGGACCAATGCTGCGAGCTTCCGGAATACAATGGGATCTTCGTAAAGTTGATCATTATGAATGTTACGACGAATTTGATTGGGAAGTACAGTGGCAAAAAGAAGGAGATTCATTGGCTCGTTATCTAGTCCGAATTGGTGAAATGATAGAATCCGTAAAAATTATTCAACAGGCCCTGGAAGGAATTCCAGGGGGACCCTATGAGAATTTAGAAATACGATACTTTGATAGAGAAAGGAATCCGGAATGGAATGATTTTGAATATCGATTTATTAGTAAAAAGCCGTCTCCTACATTTGAATTGCCGAAACAAGAACTTTATGTGAGAGTAGAAGCCCCAAAGGGAGAATTGGGAATTTTTCTCATAGGGGATCAGGGTGGTTTTCCTTGGAGATGGAAAATCCGCCCGCCGGGTTTTATCAATTTGCAAATTCTTCCGCGGTTAGTTAAAAGAATGAAATTGGCTGATATTATGACGATACTAGGTAGTATAGATATCATTATGGGAGAAGTTGATCGTTGAAATGATAATTGATACACCGGAAGTACAAGATATCGATTCTTTTTCTAGATTCGAATTTTTTAAAGAGGTTTATGGAATTCTATGGGTTCTTGTTCCTATTTTGACTCTTGTAGTGGGAATCACAATAGGCGTACTGGTAATTGTATGGTTAGAAAGAGAAATATCGGCAGGGATACAACAACGTATTGGACCTGAATACGCCGGCCCTTTGGGAGTTCTTCAAGCTCTAGCAGATGGGACAAAACTACTTTTCAAAGAAAATCTTTTTCCATCTAGGGGGGATACTCGTTTATTCAGTATCGGGCCATCCATAGCAGTCATATCAATTTTAGTAAGCTATTCAGTAGTTCCTTTTGGATATCACCTTGTTTTAGCGGATCTCAATATCGGTGTTTTTTTATGGATTGCCATTTCCAGTATTGCTCCAATTGGACTTCTTATGTCGGGATACGGGTCAAATAATAAATATTCCTTTTTAGGCGGTCTACGAGCTGCTGCTCAATCGATTAGTTATGAAATACCATTAACTTTATGTGTGTTATCAATATCTCTACGTGCGATTCGTTGATACATAGACATAAACTTTTCTCTATTCCTTCCTTTCAAGGAAAGGGTTGGAATGGATTGAGTAGATATCTTAATTTTTTTTTTATTCATTATTCGGGTTGATGAACTAAATCAAATAGTTATATGAGTGAAAGAAAACAGCTTATATATAAATTCGCAGTAAAAAGATTGATTCTCATTTTCTATGTATAAGAGTTAGAGAGTTAAGCGGAAATAAACAGAAGAGACCGTTTCCCCCAAGATTGGTTGATTAGTCATCCTGACTTGAAGCGGGTTCAAAAGATCAACCGTATTGAGTTTTCACTATCATTTTTATGTATTAGCATAACGGGGGATTGAGCAAAAACGAGTGGATGGTTAGAAACACGAACATATGTAAAGGATTAGTAATGGAGATTATGTAAATTCTCCAAAAGGACATTTTTACATAATATACAAACAAAGAATACTAATTGGGGCTTGAAGTTGGTAGAAATGATCAGGCAGTACTCCCCATGACACGATTCCAATCCAGAGTATACTCCTATCCACCGATTTAATAAATAACTATTCGAAACGAAATAATCCTTTACTTTATTTTGAAAGCCCTCTTTTTCTCAGAAATAGAAAGAAGAATAGGAACGAAAAAAAAAAAAAAGATATACTTTATTTATTCTTTGTTACTTTTATTCTTTCCCATATACATATTAATAGATATATAATTTGTGTCATAATTCATTAATTAATATAGAATTTTTTTTTCGTACGTGAAACCAACGGGTTATTAATATTTTTACAAGAAGTATTTTATTGAACAGTTAAGTTATTACTGAACAAAGAAGAATTGAAATTATTATTGAAATTATTAAATTAAAGAAAGGATGAGATCAATTCAGAAGTACTTTTTTTATTTAATTTTGAATTAAAATAATTATAACAGACAGAATTCAATTGGTCTAATTTGGGACCGGCCGATAGTTATCCATCCTACAAACATATCAAGATTCAAAAAAGAATACTGACGCGGTCCCTATATTTATTTCTGGCCTTCAAGGAGCCGTATGAGGTGAAAATCTCATGTACGGTTCTGTAATAGCGATGGTAACAGTGATGGTATCACCGACTATAATTATCTAACAGTTCAAGTACAATTGATATTGTTGAGGCGCAATCAAAATATGGTTTTTGGGGATGGAATTTGTGGCGTCAGCCTATAGGGTTTATCATTTTTATTATTTCTTCCCTAGCAGAATGTGAGAGATTACCTTTTGATTTACCAGAAGCAGAAGAAGAGTTAGTAGCAGGTTATCAAACCGAATACTCGGGTATAAAATTTGGGTTATTTTATGTTGCTTCCTATCTAAACCTATTGGTTTCTTCATTATTTGTAACAGTTCTTTACTTGGGAGGTTGGAATATATCTATTCCGGACATATATGTTTCTGAGCTTTTTGAAATAAATAAAACATGTGGAGTTTTTGGAGCGATAATTGGTATCTTTATTACATTAGCTAAAACTTATTTGTTCTTGTTCATTCCTATCACAACAAGATGGACTTTACCGAGGCTAAGAATGGACCAACTATTGAATCTTGGATGGAAATTTCTTTTACCTATTTCTCTCGGTAATCTATTATTAACAACTTCTTTCCAACTCTTTTCACTGTAAAGTAACATTCTATATTCACAACGTGTCTCAAACAAGAGAAATAAACAAACATAAAACTATTCATATATATATTAACGATATGTTCTCTATGGTAACTGGGTTCATGAATTATGGTCAACAAACAGTACGAGCTGCAAGGTACATTGGTCAAAGTTTCATGATTACTTTATCCCACGCAAATCGTTTACCCGTAACTATTCAATATCCTTATGAAAAATCAATCACCGCGGAGCGTTTCCGCGGTCGAATCCATTTTGAATTTGATAAATGTATTGCTTGTGAAGTATGCGTTCGTGTATGTCCTATAGATCTACCCGTTGTTGATTGGAAATTGGAAACCGATATTCGCAAGAAACGGCTGCTTAATTACAGTATTGATTTCGGAGTCTGTATATTTTGTGGTAATTGCGTTGAGTATTGTCCAACGAATTGTTTATCAATGACTGAAGAATATGAACTTTCTACTTATGATCGTCACGAATTGAATTATAATCAAATTGCTTTGGGTCGTTTACCAATGTCAGTAATTGACGATTATACAATTCGAACAATTTTGAATTCGCCTCAAATAAATAAGTAAATCTCTTATTAACGAATAATTTAGAATTACTTTACTAATAACTAATATAGAAGGAATTTAGGTTTCTTTCGTGTTGTTTGGTCAATAACTACAAATACCAACTATTGATTGGTTGGTAAGAAACGCGTCTTAATTTGGATTGAAAATCCATTAATTAATATATCCATAATTGTTTTAAAATATATCGTTTAGAATTAGAACGACTCTTTCAGATAAAGAATGAAATTAGTCCAATAATAGTACTCACATTTTTTCATATCCCTTAGTATTTATTTACTTAGGATTAAATTAGGAATTGCTCAAAAATCATAAAAAAAAAAATTTCTGGTCGGGTCTCAATAAGGTCATGAAAAACATTTCTATTTATTTATCTCTTATTTTACATATAATGGATTTGCCCGGACCAATACATGATTTTCTTTTAGTCTTTCTGGGATCGGTTCTTATACTAGGAGGTATGGGGGTGGTATTATTTACCAACCCCATTTATTCTGCCTTTTCGTTGGGACTGGTTCTTGTTTGTATATCCTTATTCTATATTCTATTAAACTCTTATTTTGTAGCTGCTGCACAACTCCTTATTTACGTGGGAGCTATAAATGTTTTAATCGTATTTGCTGTGATGTTCATGAATGGTTCAGAATATTACAAAGATTTGAATCTTTGGACCATTGGGGATGTGGTTACTTTGCCAGTTTGTACAAGTATTTTTGTTTTACTCATGATTATTATTACGGATACGTCATGGTACGGAATTATTTGGACTACAAGATCAAACCAGATTATAGAGCAAGATTTGATAAGTAATAGTCAACAAATTGGAATTCATTTATCAACAGATTTCTTTCTTCCATTTGAATTCGTTTCGATAATTCTTTTAGCCGCTTTGATAGGTGCAATTGCCGTGGCGCGACAGTAAAAAATTTATAGAATTAGCAATGCACATTAAACTCTGTTCGGTTTTATTACATTACATTTATTTCCCTTTAATTAAAGATTGTTTATGTCTAAAATAGAAATTATTCAATCTATTCTATTAACACTAGAAAATCTGCCTTTGTTCCGTACTTTTTTTTATTCTAGTCAATTGAATCTGTTGAATTGTTGTTCAGTTCATATTGAAATGAATCGAAATTGATAAGGAGTTGGTCAATGATGCTCGAACATGTACTTGTTTTGAGTGCCTACTTATTTTCTATCGGTATCTATGGATTGATCACGAGCCGGAATATGGTTAGAGCCCTTATGTGTCTTGAACTTATACTGAATGCGGTTAATATGAATTTCGTAACATTTTCTGATTTTTTTGATAGTCGCCAATTAAAAGGAAATATTTTCTCAATTTTTGTTATAGCTATTGCAGCCGCTGAAGCAGCTATTGGCCCGGCTATTGTTTCATCAATTTATCGTAACAGAAAATCAACTCGTATCAATCAATCGAATTTGTTGAATAAGTAGTATTAATCATATAAATTCTAATATTCATAAATTAGAATTACCATGACCATACATTACGTAATAATACATGTTTTCAAAAATGTAAGAAATTAAAGTATCTTGGCTCTATCGCATGAGTCAATCCAGAAGTAGATTGATTAGAAAAATTATGATAAATTATTGATTCATCTGGTGTCTAAATATATGATTCATTTACAAGTTTACTAGATCGAAACTTTCTGACATTCAAAAATTTATAGATCCAAATGTCACATTCAGTAAAGATTTATGATACGTGTATAGGGTGTACTCAATGCGTGCGCGCCTGCCCAACGGATGTATTAGAAATGATACCTTGGGACGGGTGTAAAGCTAAGCAAATTGCTTCTGCTCCAAGAACAGAGGACTGTGTCGGTTGTAAGAGATGTGAATCCGCCTGTCCGACAGATTTCTTGAGTGTTCGAGTTTATTTATGGCATGAAACAACTCGAAGTATGGGTCTGGCTTATTAATACGTTCCAGAAAACCCTACTTGAATACATTTGATTTTTTTACCTTTACCGACAAAAACCCGCGCTCAAAAACTATTTATTTTGAGCACGGGTTTTTCTGGTCCAAGTTTATCTTGTTTTTACCATGAATAATTTTCCTTGGTTAACGCTAGTTGTAGTTTTGCCAATATTCGCGGGTTCCTTAATTTTCTTTCTCCCTCATAGAGGAAATAAGATAATTCGTTGGTATACTATAGGTATATGCATAATAGAACTCCTTCTAACAACCTATGCATTCGGTTATCGTTTCCAATTGGATGATCCATTAATGCAACTGACAGAGGATTATAAATGGATCGATTTTTTTGATTTTTACTGGAGATTGGGAATAGATGGAATTTCTATAGGACCCATTTTACTGACAGGATTTATCACAACTTTAGCTACTTTAGCGGCTCGGCCGATTACTCGAGATTCCCGACTATTCCATTTTCTGATGTTAGCAATGTATAGCGGTCAAATAGGACCATTTTCTTCTCGAGACCTTTTACTTTTTTTCATCATGTGGGAGTTAGAATTAATTCCAGTTTATCTACTTCTATCCATGTGGGGGGGAAAGAAACGTTTGTATTCAGCTACAAAATTTATTTTGTACACTGCAGGAAGTTCCGTTTTTTTATTAATGGGAGTTTTGGGTATTGGTTTATATGGTTCCAATGAACCAACATTAAATTTTGAAACATCAGCTAATCAATCGTATCCTGTAGCACTGGAAATAATATTCTATATTGGATTTCTTATTGCTTTTGCTGTCAAATCACCGATCATACCCTTACATACATGGTTACCAGACACCCATGGAGAGGCACATTACAGTACTTGTATGCTTTTAGCCGGAATCTTATTAAAAATGGGAGCGTATGGATTGGTTCGGATCAATATGGAATTATTACCCCACGCCCATTCTATATTCTCTCCCTGGTTGATTATAGTAGGCACAATTCAAATAATCTATGCAGCTTCAACATCTCCCGGTCAGCGTAATTTAAAAAAAAGAATAGCCTACTCTTCTGTATCTCATATGGGTTTCATAATTATAGGAATTGGTTCTATAAGCGATACAGGACTCAACGGAGCCATTTTACAAATAATCTCTCACGGATTTATTGGCGCTGCGCTTTTTTTCTTGGCCGGAACGAGTTATGATAGAATACGTCTTGTTTATCTCGACGAAATGGGCGGAATGGCTATCGCAATTCCAAAAATATTCACGACTTTCAGTATCTTATCAATGGCTTCTCTTGCATTACCGGGCATGAGCGGTTTTGTTGCCGAATTGTTAGTTTTTTTTGGAATACTTACTAGTCAAAAATATCTTTTAATGACAAAAATATTAATTACTTTTGTAATGGCAATTGGAATGATATTAACTCCTATTTATTCATTATCTATGTTACGCCAGATGTTCTATGGATACAAGCTTTTTAATGCCCCAAACTCTTATTTTTTTGATTCTGGACCGCGAGAATTATTTGTTTCGATCTCTATCCTTTTACCTGTAATAGGTATTGGTGTTTATCCCGATTTCGTTTTATCATTATCAGTTGACAAGGTCGAAGCTATTATATCCAATTATTTTTTTCGATAGTTTTTGTGAGTAAACCAAAAAATGAAACTGAAATCCCATGATTTAAAAAATGGTTGATTGTACAATAAAAAAATGAGTCTTTTATATTCTTTTAAGTAAAATAAATAAATTGGAATTCTATTATAACTAGATATCTTTTGAATTTGTGAGAACCATTTGAATCAAGTAATGGAAATGATTCAAATGGTTCTTGATTGTTTACATGAAGTTTTCGTATATATACCTGTATGCCGTCCTATGTTTATATTCGTCAAGTCTTTTATTCAATTAGATGTTAATGTAAATGAACCATAACTATGCAACCCTATTCCTAATAGATTAACCCCAAAATAGCATATCCAAATTATAAGAAAGCCCATTGAGGCCACAATTGCAGAATTTACACTTTCAAAATTTTTATTTGTTCTAATATGTAAATAAATAGCGAATATGGTCCAAGTAATAAATGCCCAAGTCTCCTTTGGATCCCAATTCCAATATGATCCCCATGCTTCATTAGCCCATACTGCTCCCGAAAGAATACCTACGGTTAAAAGGATAAACCCTAGACTAATAATACGATAACTCCAACGATCCAATTGTTGAATCAATTGATACCTGTAATAATTTTGAGACGAAATAAAAGAAGTGTTTCGTAAGACATTGTTTCTTTCGTTCACATATTGAATCTCACTAAAGTAAACTGACTCATTTTCTAAATTATTGCTTTTCCTAAAAATCCTTATGAATTTTCGAAATGTAATGACTAGAAGAGCTAGTGATAATAATGATCCACACAAAAGAGCTGCATAGCTCAATACCATCATACTTACGTGCATCATTAACCAATGGGATTGGAGAGCGGGTACTAATATCGCGGATTGATGCATTTCAGTTAAAAGACCCGAAGTTGCAAAACCTTGAGTAAAAATAGCACTTGGCGCGGTTATTGCGCTAAAATGGTTTTTATGTTTTTTAAAATACGGAATAATATGAATAAAGGAAAAACTCCACGAAAGAAAAATTAATGATTCATATAAATCACTTAATGGTAAATGCCTCAAATACATCCAACGAGTAACTAATAATCCTGTTATGCAGAAAAAAGTAGCTATCATCCCCTTTTCTGACGAATCATCTAGTCCTACGATTTCATCGACTAATAAAATTATCAAATGAATTGTAATTACAATTGAAACGATCGAAAAGGATATATGAGTTAATATATGCTCTAAAGTTGAAAATATCATAAAAATTATTAAATTAATATTAATAAGGGCGTCCCTCAATTATAGGAATTGAAATCGGGAATTGAATTCATTATAGGACTTACTCTTTTAGAAGATGCCATGCCGCCACTCGGACTCGAACCGAGATGCTCTAGCACTGCTTCCTAAGAGCAGCGTGTCTACCGATTTCACCATAGCGGCTTATTCGAAATCATAATAACCTATTTTTATTCAATCGTCGAGCTTGAAGGAGTTAATTCAATCCAATATTTTTTTTTAGGAAACCATTCAAATTGATGAATAAAAACTTGTTTAAAAATTAGGGATTAAAACGTTTTCGTTAACGTTAATAATATTGATTTTTCTTATTATTATCTTTTTATTTAGTTATTTAGTATTTTAGGATGTCAATTTTATTTAACTGAACTAACAATGTATTTTTTCGTCGGCTATTACTTTATGCTCTCCTAAAACTAAAATGTAACAGTTGTAACTAGATAATTTTTACTTCAATCCCTGGATATAAGTAAAAAAAATGTTCTGCCTCGTTTGCATTTTTTAATGATTAATTTCTTTTATCATTTATTTTATTAATCTAAAATAAAAAATTAATTTTATCGATTAATAAAAAAATCGAATTTTTATATAACACAATTTCAGCGATACACTCAAAAGATTTATGTAAATATTTGCATAGTTAGGTTGCGTTAGGATTTTTTGTTGTGTAGAGAGTTTGCGTTAAGATTTAGCAAACCCATTAAGTTAGGTATTTGGGATGGTCGTATCAATCATATAAAAAAATTTCGTATAGAAATTGTACCGTACTTCAAAATATTTTCTAAATTTTTTAATAATTTTTTAATTAATATATATATATTAATATATATATATTATATCTTGATCGATCTTCCAATCGAAACATAGGATCTAAAATAGATCACTCAAAATTGGCGCATTCGTCATATAACTACCTAAAAATGTAAACTATAACTACCTAAAAATGTAAACGGGACTTTTATTAATTTAATTGGGTTTAAGGAATTTATATAGTGATAATAATTTCTAAAACCCCAAATAATGGTTTAAAAGATTATAAAAAACATTTTAAACTTAATCAATTAGTTTCAACGACCTCTTCTTTATAATATAAAATCAAAAATATAACTAAAAAAAAATTAATATAACTAAAAAAAAATTCTTTTTATTATTGAGTAAGGGCGATGGGGAAAGTGATAATCCCCATCCGGAAAATGATAAAACATACTAAAATGAAAGGCGAAACCTTGCGCTTGCGTTTACCCTTTTTTCAAACAAAAAAGTACCATTAGAATTCAGTAGACAACAGAATTCTTATCTATATCAGAAACGAAAGAAAAATTTGGCTTCAAATTAAAGTAAAACAAATTCGATTTTATATTCGTTTAAATTAAAACATTATGAGACTAATTCTTTTTTATTTATTTTATTTTTAATGTATATTGTTTATATTGTAATTTATCTTATATATTCATATTTATTCTTTTACTATACTATTATGATGTTAATATTAATTCTAATTGATAAATATTATTTATCATTTTTATAACTTATAAATCTTATAAATAAACTATAAACAAAATTATATCACTTTATTAGTTATTAGAACGATTCAGATTATTTATTTGTTACACAAAAAAAACTTTTAGAACTCCCGGTAGAAAGAGATTTCGCTAACGAAAAAGCTTTCAATGCTGCCCTATATCCCTTCCTTTTCCAAATATTTTTACGAATACGTTTTTTTGAAATAGAGGTGCGCTTTTTTGGAACTGCCATTAAAAAGTTATAATAGGTTTTTCGGTTGGATGTGAAAGACATCTATTGTTCAAAATCAATTGTTCTTTACTATTCTCTATCTATTTTTTCTCGAAATTAGACTCCAAAAAAAAAGGGGGGTAAAACTCCCATAAAATATTAATAAGAACGATAAGGTACACTATGCCAAATAGATTGAAGTTGATAAAAAAAAAAAAAAAAGAAAGATTGTCCGTTTCGTTTTCTTTCTATTTTCGTCGTGTTACATTTATACATGTAATAAAAAAATCTAAAAGTTTAATAACCCAACCCTTCTCCCGCTTAATTAAAAAATAAAAAACTTTAATAATTTTTTCTATTATATTAATTAATTTAATATTAATTTAATTGTTCAAGCTCGAAGAAAGAGTCCACAAAATTTTAATTATCAAATGAGAATTTTAATTATCAAATGAGACTAGTAGTTAATCTGTTAAAGGATACAAAATACATAATTTAAAGGCATTTTATTTGCCACCTTTTTTTTCCGTAAAATTAAAGTGTTGGATATCATAGCATTTCCTACAAATAGCTTTTATTGTAATGGAAGACAAACAATTAGTTACAAAACAAATTGGTTAATGATTCTAACTAACCGAATTACAATAAATAGTTTTAGTTATGGGCTTTATGATTCATATCAAATACTGTTTTTGGTATAATTATTTATCCTTGTTCTATAATTATTTATCCTTGTTCTATAGATATAAAAAAATTATTGTAATACGTAATAATTAAAATGAAAATTCTAATTTTCATTTTTTATCTTCATAAAATTTTATTTAAAAATTTGAATTTAATATTAACAATTCAGTATTAATAAAATTAGTATTTATTTTTCACTAGTGACTTATTTATATCATTTGAATTTATATCATTTGACCAATTATAACCTCTTGATTTTAAATATTTGAAGTAGTTTGGAAAGATTCAGAATAATTAAGGCTAGAAAATTCTATTTAAGTTTTATTTTATATATCTTAATTTTTTTTTATTAACCGACCACAAACGAAATAAGAACCGGTGACTCAGAAACAATTAATTAAGATAATTTTTTTTTTTTTTTTTTTTATGGAATATACATATCAATATTCATGGATTATACCTTTCATTCCACTTCCAGTTCCTATCTTAATTGGAACAGGACTTCTACTTTTTCCAACGGCAACAAAAAATCTTCGCCGTATGTGGGCTTTTCCTAGTGTTTTATTATTAAGTATAGTTATGGTTTTTTCAGCCCTTTTTTCTATTCAGCAAATAAATAATAATTCTGTCTATCAATATGTATGGTCTTGGACCATCAATAATGATTTTTCTTTAGAATTTGGCTGCTTGGTTGATCCACTTACTTCTATTATGTCGATATTAATCACTACTGTTGGAATTATGGTTCTTATTTATAGTGACAATTATATGTCTCATGATCAGGGATATTTGAGATTTTTTGCTTATATGAGTTTTTCCAATACTTCAATGTTGGGATTAGTTACTAGTTCTAATTTGATACAAATTTATATTTTTTGGGAATTAGTTGGAGTGTGTTCTTATCTATTAATAGGTTTTTGGTTCACACGACCCAGTGCCGCGAATGCTTGTCAAAAAGCGTTTGTAACTAATCGTGTCGGGGATTTTGGTTTATTATTAGGAATTTTGGGTTTTTATTGGATAACAGGTAGTTTCGAATTTCGGGATTTGTTTGAAATATTCAATAACTTGGTTTATAATAATGAAGTTAATTTTTTATTTGTTACTTTATGCGCCTCCCTATTATTTGCCGGCGCTGTTGCTAAATCCGCCCAATTTCCCCTTCATGTATGGTTACCTGATGCCATGGAAGGGCCTACCCCCATTTCGGCTCTTATACATGCCGCTACTATGGTAGCAGCAGGAATTTTTCTTGTAGCTCGGCTTCTTCCTCTTTTCATAGTTATACCTTACATTCTAAATCTAATAGCTTTGATAGGTATAATAACATTATTTTTAGGAGCCACTTTAGCTCTTGCTCAAAAAGATATTAAGAAAAGCTTAGCTTATTCTACAATGTCTCAATTGGGTTATATGATGTTAGCTCTAGGTATGGGGTCTTATCGAGCTGCTTTATTTCATTTGATTACTCATGCTTATTCGAAGGCATTGTTGTTCTTAGGATCTGGATCAATTATTCATGCGATGGAAGCTATTGTTGGATATTCTCCAGATAAAAGTCAGAATATGGTTCTTATGGGCGGTTTAAGAAAACATGTACCAATTACAAAAACT